GGGGGGGGGGGCTGATGTCGAGGCCTGGGCGAGAGAGACTCGACATTGTCGCCAGTTTACAACCAATTGATTATATAATTTGGTTTGGGACAGAGGGGGGTTAAGTGAAGTGAGTTGGTTGAGTATGGTATTTTACCATACGAATAGGTGGCGGGGGTGGCGGTAGGGATGGCCAGACACCGGCCAACGAGACGAACTGGGATTGGAATATTGGTTGAGATGTATGATGCCATCAGTGTAATACAGTGCTGTTATAGGTACGTGAACCTATAACAGAGTTGGGGCTTGGCTCTGGGCCGGCCAACGTTGCTGTATTACACTAGTAAGGATTTATTATAGTATGGTGTGTCAGTGACTTTTTTTTTTCGCAAGCGTTATTTATTTTTATAAAATATAAAAGGTAGTTCGTTATAAGTATGTAGAGCAGGAGGAGAATTAAATACTCATTCTAAAGTATTTATATCGTTACTATTGTTTCATGAAATGAATTTTTCTTCTCTTACAAATGCATCGTAAACTATAAAAATGAATCATACTACACCTATAATTGATAATGTAGATCCTAATGAACTTATTAAGTTTCACATTGCAAAACTATCTGGAAAATCAGAGTATCTTCTTGGCATACCAGCTAATCCTAAAAAATGTTGAGGAAAAAATGTTAAATTTACTCCTATAAATGTTATTCAAAAATGAATTTTTCCATAAAGATCATTATAAGAATATCCAGTTATTTTACCAAATCAAAAATAAAAACCAGCAAACATACCAAATACTGCTCCTAATGATAATACATAGTGAAAATGTGCTACAACATAATAAGTATCATGTAAAAGTATATCTAAAGACCCATTTGCTAAAATAACACCTGTTAAACCACCAATAGAAAAAAGAAATATAAATCCTGTAGCTCATAACATAGGTGTATTGAATTTTAATTTTCCCCCATACATTGTAGCTAATCAACTAAATATTTTTATTCCAGTTGGTACTGCTATAATCATTGTAGCTGCTGTAAAATAAGCCCTAGTATCTACATCCATTCCTATGGTGTACATATGATGAGCCCAAACAATAAAACCTAGAAAAGCAATAGCTAATTGTGCATATACCATCCCTAAATAACCGAATATTTGGTTTTTAGAGGAGAATATAGGTATTATTTGTGATACTATTCCAAAAGCTGGTATAATTAATATATAAACCTCTGGGTGACCAAAAAATCAAAATAAGTGTTGATAAAGTACTGGGTCACCCCCACCGGCTGGGTCAAAAAATGTTGTATTAAAATTTCTATCTGTAAGAAGCATTGTTATTGCACCAGCTAAAACAGGTAGAGATAATAAAAGTAGAAATGCTGTGATTAAAACTGATCAAACAAATAATGGTAATTTATCCATAGTCATTCCAGGAGCTCTCATATTAAATATAGTAGTAATAAAATTTATAGCCCCCATAATTGAAGATGCACCTGCACAATGTAAACTAAATATAGCCATATCTACAGACCCACCAGAATGTGTTTGTGGTCCTGATAAAGGAGGGTAAACAGTTCAACCTGTACCAGCTCCTTGCTCTATTAAGGATGATCCTAATAAGAGTAGAAGAGCAGGAGGTAGTAATCAAAAACTTAAGTTATTTAGTCTTGGAAAAGCCATATCTGGGGCACCTATAAATAAAGGAACAAATCAATTTCCAAACCCACCAATTAAAACTGGCATAACTAAAAAGAAAATCATTACAAAAGCATGTGCTGTAACAATAACATTATATAAATGATCATCACCAAACATAGCCCCAGGACTTGCAAGTTCTAATCTTATAAGCATACTTAAAGCAGTTCCTACCATACCTGAAAATAAACCAAAAATTAAGTATAAAGTTCCTATATCTTTATGATTTGTAGAAAAAATTCAACGTGTTATATAATTATTCATTTTTTCGCAAGCGTTATTTATTTTTTAAATAAAAATTTGTTTTCTATTATACCTGTTAAAGGTATAAAAATTAAGAAATATAAAAAATAAAATAATCCTGATAATTGACCTATAAAAATAAAAGGTTCTTCAACTGGTTTTGACCCTATTCAAGTTAATAAAAAGAAATTAGAAATAAATAACCAATATATAAATTTTCCTATAGGTCTAAAATTTAAAGATTTTAATCAACTTGTGTGTATAAAAGGAGTAATAAATAGTATTAAAATACTAAGTACTAACCCAAGTACACCACCTAATTTATTAGGTATAGCTCTTAAAATAGCATAAGCAAATAAAAAATATCATTCAGGCATTATATGTATAGGAGTAACAAGTGAATTTGCTTTTATAAAATTTTCGGGATCTCCTAATAAGTTAGGAGCATAAAATACTAAATAAGATAAAAGTATAAATAAAAGTATAAAACCATAAAAATCTTTTGTTGTAAAATAAGTATGAAAAGGGATTTTGTCTGAATTAGTATTTAATCCTGTAGGATTATTTGATCCAGTTACATGTAATAATATTATGTGTATTAATACTAACCCTGTTAAAATAAAAGGAAATAAATAATGTAAACTATAAAATCTATTTAGAGTTGCATTGCTAACACTAAAACCTCCTCATATCCATTGAACTACATCATTTCCTATATAAGGAATAGCCGATACAAAATTAGTAATTACTGTAGCCCCTCAAAAAGACATTTGTCCTCAAGGTAAAACATAACCTATAAAAGCAGTAATCATCATGACTAATATAATTATTACTCCAACATTTCATAATGGTATTCTTAAATAACTACCGTAGTATAAACCTCTTCCAATATGTATATACATACACATGAAAAATATTGAAGCACCATTTGCATGTAAATATTTTAATAAAAATCCATAATTTACATCTCTAGTTATATGAATTATAGAAGAAAAAGCAATACTTATATCAGCACAGTAATGCATTGCTAAAAATATACCAGTTAAAATTTGAATAACTAAACATATACCTAATAGTGAACCAAAGTTTCAAAGATAACTTAAATTAGCAGGGGTAGGAAGATCTATTAAAGCTGAATTAATAGGTGAAAAAATAGGATTTTCTTTTCTTATTCTCATTTTTTTAAGATAATCTTTATTAAAGACTGATATTTAAGTAAGAACTTATTAACATAAATTTAAATAAATAGTTTGGGTAAATACCTAATAATAAAGTTAAAATAATTAAAGGGGTAAAAGAACAAAATTCAAAATAAGTAATTTCTCTTGGATTAAATAAGTAAGAATTAATTACACCAAAGTACAACCTATTATAAAAATAAAGAGCATAAATAGTTGATATTAAAGCTCCAATACAAGTAATAATACCAACAATTCAAGAATAATTAAATGCTGCTAATATTGAAAAAAATTCTGCTATAAAATTAAATGTTAAAGGAAATCCTATATTTGATAAAATTAAAATTAGAGTTATAGAAGATAATATAGGCATTATAGTAGTTAAACCTTTAAAATATTTTATAATTCTTGAATGATACCTTATATATAAAATACCAGAAGACATAAATAAACCTGAACTTATCAATCCATGTGCTAACATCATTATTATAGAAGCAAATAATCCTTCAGTTGAATGGGTGAATATAGATAATGTTACTAAACCCATATGAGATACAGAAGAGTAAGCAATAAGTCTTTTCATATCACTTTGTCTACAAGTTGTTAATCCACCATAAATTATGGCTATTAAACTCATTAATATCATTACAGGAGAAAAATATTCAGAAGCTATTGGGAAAAGGGGGAAAATAAATCTAATAAAACCATAACCCCCTAATTTCAATAAAATACCCGCTAATAAAACTGATCCTGCTAAAGGGGCTTCAACATGAGCTTGTGGTAATCATATATGAACTGGGATCATTGGTATTTTAACTCCTAAACTTATAGTAAAACCTATAAAAAACCAAAATTGTAGGTAGGAAGGGATTTCTAAATTTGTTATTAATTGAATATTAGTAGATCCTATAATAGTATAAAGTTTAAATATACTAATTAACATTAATAATGATCCTATAAGTGTATAGAAGAAAAAGTAAAAAGCTGCTTTTACTTTTTCTTCTCTAGATCCTCAAATACCAATTAGAAGAAACATTGGAATTAAAGTAGCTTCAAATAATATATAAAAGATTAAAATATCTAATGTTGTAAATACTCCTACAAGAACTATTAAAATTAATAAAAGAAATATAAGAAATTCTTTATTAAATTTTTCTATACTTTCTCAACTAACTAAAAAGCAAATTGGTATAAGAATTATGCTTAAACCTATAAAAAATAAGGATATACCATCAACTGAAAATATTATTTTTCCTCAAGTAATATAATTAGAGAAATTTTTAAGTCAATTTAAATTTAAAGAAAATTGAAATTGTGAGAATTCTGAAAATAATAAAAGCAAAATAATAAAAAAAAATAAAATAAAAATAGATCAAAATAAAGATATTCTTTTTAATTTATTTATGTTATTTCTATTAGTAAAATTTATATGTATTATACTAATCATAATTAATATAATTAGAAAAATTAAATACATACTTTAAAAGACAATCCATTTAAAGATCATAATATTGAGTTTGTTATTATTATTAATCCAATACTTAATGGTAAATATGTTTTTCATAAAAGATACATTAATTGATCATATCTTAATCTTGGAAAAGAAGTTCTAACTCATATAAAACAAAAAATTATAAAAGTTGCTTTTATAAAAAATAAAATGTTTAATTTTATTATTCAAAATTGTCACCCCCCCAAAAATATTAAAGTAAATAAAAAACTCATAAATATAATATGAGAATATTCAGCTAAAAAAAATAATGCAAAAGACATTGATGAATATTCAACATTATATCCAGATACCAATTCAGATTCACCTTCTGTTAAATCAAAAGGAGCTCTATTTGTTTCAGCAAGACAAGATATAAAAAACATTAAAGCTGCTGGTAGTAAAGGAAATAAAAATCATATTGAATGATTTTGACAAATGAGTAGTAAATTTAAATTAAAGCTTCCAGTACACAATATCACATTAATTATAATTAAACCTATACAAACTTCATAACTTATCATTTGAGATGCAGCTCTTAATGCCCCTAAAAATGCATATTTAGAATTACTTGATCAACCAGATATTAAAATAGCATATACTCCTATAGAAGATAAAGCAAAAATTATTAAAACTCCTAAATTTATATTACTTAAGGTTATATTTTCCCCAAAAGGGATTAATCCTCAAACAATTAGGGATAATGTTAAAGCAAAAATAGGTGCAAAAAAATATAATAAAATACTTACATGATTAGGTATAATCATTTCTTTTGAAAATAATTTTACTCCATCAGCTAAAGGTTGAAATAACCCATAAATTCCAACTACATTAGGACCTTTCCTAGTTTGAGTATACCCTAAAATTTTTCTTTCAGCTAAAGTTAAATAAGCAACAGAAATTAAAACAGGTATAATTATTATAAAAAACTTAATAATTTCAAAAATAATAAAAATTAAAAATTTCATTAACCTTTTAATAGATTTAAAAACCTTATAGATATAGATCCTTTTAATTTATAGAATGAAATCATAATTGATAATCCTATAGCAGATTCAACAGCAGCTACTGTTATTATATATATAGAGTATATTTGACCTAAAATGGTTTTTAATATTATAGAGTGTATTATAAAATTTAATGATATTGATAATAACATAATTTCTATACATATTAAAATTAAAATAATATTAGTACGATTTAAAATAATTCCTATAATACTTAAAGTAAATATTATAAATGGGAGAGAATTTAAAGAAAAAATCATTATTCTCATTCTAAACCCCCTTTTATTCATTCATATATCAACCCTATTGTTAGTATAATTAAAAATAAAATTATTATTATTTGACCTTTTAAATTAACTAAATTAGTACAAACACTTCAAGGAAATAAATAGGATATTTCTAAATCAAAAACTAAAAATAATATAGCTATCAGAAAAAATCTAATAGAAAAGGGTTCTCCTGGGATGTGTATAGGATTAAACCCACATTCATAAATTGAAACTTTTTCTTTATCTGGATTTTTTTCACTTAAAATAAAGGAAAGAAAAGAAATTATAAAAGATAATAAAAAACTTATTAATATACAAATATATATAACTTTAAATTCTAAATTCATGAGTTATTTCTTTGATGTTGATTTACTAAAATTTGTCTTCTTGTTATTACACTTAATTCTAAAGTAAGGACAATAGCTCCAATCATAGCTATTAATAATAGAATACTTACTAATATAAAAGGATAAAAATAATCTGAATAAATTATATTTCCTATAAGATAAATTTGGTTAATATTTTCAAAAGATCAATTTATGAAATCTAAATTTATATAATTTTTTAAATTATCTTTAAATAATAATAATAATTCTAAAATTAAATTTATACCTATTATAAATAATATAGGTAGAATATTATTTATAGATGTAATTTCTATTAATTCTATTATATCTAACATCATAATTACAAATAAAAATAATATAGCTATTGCACCAACATATATTATAATGATTATTAAAGGGATAAAATTTAATCCTAAAGAAATTAATAATCCAGAAGAAGTTAAAAAAATAAATACTAATCAAAAAACAGAGTGTATTGGGTTTAAAGATATAATACTCATTATTGTAGAAAATAAAATTAATAAAGAAAAAAAATTAAATAATTGAATCATTGTAAATTATTTTTTTACAGGAAAAAGTTCCCTTATCCCCACTATGTTACGACTTACTTTATTTTTAATTATATTATTAATAAAGGCGACGGGCAATTTGTACTCATATTTGAACCTATTTAATGAAACCTTCTATTTTCATTTACTTTTAAATTCTCTTTTTAAAATAAATTTCAAAATTTTTTAAAATTTTATATTTAAATTAATATAATAATTGTAATACATAAAATCCCTATTTATAAAGGCCATAATATCTGACTTTAACCTTTTTAGGTTTTAATTTAAATAATATATTTAAATTTAAGACGACCATGCAACACTTGATTTTTCAAAAATAGGTGAGATATTTTGCGGATTATCAAATTAAAAAACATATTCCTCTAATAGGAAAATAAACAGCCAAAATTTTTGATTTTCACTCTTAAAAGTATAATATTCAGGTTAATATTATTATATTTATTTATATAAAAATTTACTAGGGTATCTAATCCTATTTAATATTTCTTTTTCATATTTGAAAAAACTTTGTATAATACTTTTATATTTGGTCTTATTATTATTGTATATTTAACCAAATCAATAATTTTAGTTTTACATTAATGGTTTTTTTTACATATTAACTACCTTTTTTATTATAAAAATTAGTTTCTTAAGTTTAACCGCGTCTGCTGGCACTTAATTAGACAAAACTAAATAATAATAACTATATCTAATATTTAATTAATTGTATAATATTCTTTACTGCTGTCTTAGATTTTACATTGTTTCATTTAAAAAGTGGTTTTAAACTTAGCGTTTTAGGTTATTTAATATTTTATTTTAAAAAATCCTGATACTAATTAATTTATTTTAATTTTTACTCACTTGTATGCTTTCACTAACATGTATAAATGATTTTATTATTTTTAATTCTCCAAAATCAAAAGAATTAAGTTATTAAAACTTAAATATAAAAAATAAAATAAAAAATGTAAATGCAAAAGAATAACTTGTTATTTTACCTAAATGATACTTACTTAAAAAACTAGAATATTTACTTATTTCTTTTGTTAAGGAAAATGGACCAATAATTTCAAGTAATTGATTATCAATAATTTTATAAGTATAAGTAAAACCATAAGTTAATATTGGTTTTACTAAATAAAAATTTATAATATAATCAAAATATCAAGTTTTTGTTATAAAATTATAAATTTTATTTAATACAAAATTTAAATTTATAAATCACCATTTTATAATAAAATATCCTAGTATTATAGATAAAAAAGATCCTAATAAACTAAGTATTAAAGGAAAAAATTTGTTTATATTTAATATCATAATAGGAAATATATCTACCATTATAAAATTTTGAAGGTTAAATCCTATAATTATACTACATAATAAAAGAATAAATAAAGGAGTAATTAAATTTCAATTTCCCTCATGTAAAAGTTTTATTATTCTTTTATTATATTGAGGAGTAGAAAAGAAAGAAAAATAAATTAATCTAAAAGAATAAAATGCTGTTATAAATGCAGCTCCTAAACCTAATCATAAAGAAAAAGATAGATAATGTTTTTGATAAATTAATTCTAATAATAGATCTTTAGAATAAAATCCAGTTAAAAAAGGTAAACCCATTAATGACATAGAACCTATTACTACACATATATAAGAAAAAGGTAAAAAAATTTTCAAATTTCCCATTTTTCTTAAATCTTGTTCATTATTAATAGAATGTATTATAGACCCAGCACTTAAAAATAAAAGAGCTTTAAAAAAACCATGATTTAAAAGATGAAATAAACTAGTATTGTAATATGAAAAACCACATATCATTACCATATAACCTAATTGACTACAAGTAGAATAAGCTATAATTTTTTTTAAATCACTTTGAGTTAATCCTATACTAGCACTAAAAAAAGCAGTTAAACTACCTATAAAAACAATAATTAACAAAATCAAAGGTGTATTATCAAATAGAGGAGAAATTCTTATTATTAAAAAAACACCTGCTGTTACCATTGTAGCTGCATGAATTAAAGCAGAAACTGGAGTCGGGCCTTCCATAGCATCAGGTAATCACATATGTAAACCAATTTGTGCTGATTTTCCAATTACTCCTATTAGTAAAAAAATATTAATTCAATTTAAAAATTTTTCTAATGGTATTATTGAATATAAAGGAAATAAATTATTATAAAATATTAAACCTGAATTTTTTCAAAGAAATATTATAGCTAGTAATAATCCTATATCACCTACTTTATTTATTATCATAGCTTTTATTGCTGCTTTATTTGCTTGAATACGTGTATATCAAAAATTTATTAATAAATAAGAACATAAACCTACACCTTCTCAACCAATAAATAATTGAACAAGATTATTAGAAGTTACTAACACTATCATAAAAAATGTAAATAAAGATAAATAAGACATAAATCTTGGTAAATGAGGATCATCACTCATATATGAAGTAGAAAATAAATGAACAAAAAAAGAAACAAAAGTAATAAGTATTAACATAGAAGATGTAATCATATCAAATAAAAAACCAAAATCATTAGATAAAAATCCTAAATTAAATCAACTAAACATTTTTATATTTATATTAATTTCCTTAGTAACAATTTCATTAAAAATAATAGAAGCAATAAAACAACTCAAAATTAATAATAAATTAGATATAATTTTACTACCTACATAACCTATTTTTCTACCTAATAAAGAACATATTAAAAAACTTAATAATGGTAAATATAAAATTAAAATATACATTAATTTATATAAGTAAAATAAAAATTAAAAAGTAAAAATAAAGGTGAAGGTTTTAATATAAAAAATAAAATAAAAAATATAAATAAACCTAAAAAATAAAAATTTATATTTATTATATTATTACTATTATTATACCTAAGTAAAATAGATTTTCATACTACAAAGGAAGAATTTTTTTGAAAGTAAATTATTTTTATTAATCTTATGTAATAGGCAGCACCAATAGCTGAAAATAATATACAAAGTATACTAGAAATAATATAATTTTCTTCTAAAATTGTTCAAAGAACTAATCACTTTGATATAAAACCAGATAAAGGGGGTATACCTGCTATAGATAGTAATAATATTATTCAAGATAAACCTATAATTTTATTTATAAATTGATTACTACTTAATTCTATAATATAATTATTATTACTTAAATTTAAATTAGATATTAATATAATAATAGCTATTAAACCTATTATATAAACTAATAAATATATATTATTTATATTAAAACCTTTTTGATTATGTATATTTAATATTAAAATCATAAAACCTATGTGACTAATTCCACTATAAGCTAATAATCTCTTAATTTTTGTTTGATTTAGTGCACCCAAAGTACCTATTATAATAGATATTAATGAACAAATAATAAATATATCTGTCATTTCTTTAAATTGTATTAATATATAAATAATACTTATTTTTGGTAAAGAACCTATTAAACCTATAATTTTTCAAGAAGATCCTTCATATATATCAGGTATTCAAAAATGTAATGGAAATAAACTTATTTTAAAAAATAAAGATAAAAATATTAGTAAAGAAGAGATTATTAGTATGCTTTCTTTATATCAAGAACTAAAAATATAATCTTGAATATTTAATGAATAACCACTTAAAAATATTATGGATATACCTAATAAAAATAAACCAGAAGATAAAGCTCCTAATATAAAATATTTTAAACCAGCTTCAGAACTCTTTAATCATAATTTATTTTTAGAAATTAATATAAAAAGTGAAAAAGTTTGTAATTCTAACCCTAAATATAATATAAAAAAATGATCACAAGTTATTATAACTATTGAACCAAAAAGAACAATAAAGCTTAAAACCCATTCTTCAAAATTAAATTCTTTTATTAAATTATTTATTATATAACATAAAATAAACATAAATAATATTACCAAATTTTTTCAATTATCATAAAAAAAAAAATTTAAATTTAAATATTTATTAAATCATAAAAATATAAAAAATAAAATAAAAAATATAAATAATATTTTATCTTTATAAAATAAATTTATAAATATAAATCCTATAAATAAAAATAATGTAAAAAAATATAAATAATTAAATAACATATATAAAGAAAAGAATCGAACTTTTATATTTAGGTTATGAGCCTAATAACTTACCATTAGTTTACTTTATTATACCTATAGGCTACTTAACAACCTCATCAATAAATACAAATATATAAAAACAATCAAACAACATCTACAAAATGTCAATATCAAGAAGCAGCTTCAAACCCAAAATGATGTGATCTAGTAAAATGAGAATAATTTAACCTTATTAAACATATACTTAAAAATATAGTACCTACTAATACATGAAAACCATGAAATCCTGTAGCTATAAAAAAAGTTGACCCATAAACTGAATCTGCAATACAAAATGGTGCTTCAAAATATTCAAAAACTTGTAATAATGTAAAAAAAACACCTAAACCTACTGTTAAACTTAAACCTTTTAAAGCTTCTTGTCTATTACCACTAACTATACTATGATGAGCTCAAGTTACTGTAGCACCTGAACTAAGAAGAATAGCAGTATTTAATAAAGGTACAGAAAAAGGATTTAAAGGATTTATTCCCATTGGGGGTCACATAACACCTATTTCAACTGAAGGTGATAAACTACTATGAAAAAATGCTCAAAAAAATGAAAAAAATAATAAAACTTCTGAAACTATAAATAATATAAAACCTATTTTAAGCCCACTTAAAGCAGATTTAGTATGAAGTCCTTGATAAGTACCTTCTCTAACTACATCTTTTAATCAAAGATAGAGACATATACCAATAGAAGATAAACCTATAAATACTAAAATATTATTACTATAGTGAAAATAAATTACAGAACCTAAAGTAGTTAAAAATACACTACAACCCATTACATAAGGTCAAGGACTAGGATCTACTAAATGATAAGGGTGATAAACTTTTTCCATTTAATGTAACTCTACACTATCCTTTAAATAAATCATAGAAAGTAAACAAAAAACATAAGCTTGAATTATTAAAACTCCCATTTCTAACCCAGTCATAAATATTATAATAAAGATAGGAAAAAGATTACTTATTGAGTAAGAATAAAAAAGTAGTTTACACCCAAAATCTGCTAAAATAGCTAATAATATATGTCCAGCTGTTAAATTAGCTGCAAGTCTCATTCCTAATGCTACGGGTCTAGACACATTACTAACTATTTCAATTATAACTAAAAGAGGAGAAAGTCCTAAAGGAGCTCCTGTAGGCATAAATATACTTAAAAATGAACTCTTAAAATTTATAAATCCAAATATCATTACTCCTGATCAAACAATAATAGCCATTCCAAATGTTATTGTAATATGGGTTGTAGAAGGAAAAGTAAATAAAAAAAAACCAAGTAAATTCATACCTAAAATAAACATAAATAAAGTTGTTAATGGTAAAACATAATATTTAAATTTTAAACCTAAATTTTCTTGTATTACTAAAACTCAATGTTCTATTATAATTTCTACTATATTTTGTAACCTACTAGGTATAATAGAAATATTAAAGCTTAAAAAATAATAAAGTATAATTACAAAAAAAATTACTATAAAAGAATCAGTTATATAAGGATTTATTATTTGAATAATTATAAAATGATCAAAATAGGATGTCATTATATTTTAAAAATTTTTTTTATAAAGTTTAAATAATTTTCATTTACTAAAAAATCTTCTAAACTTATAATACTTAATCTTACTTTTTTATTGTAATTATGTTTAATTAATATAATAGATACTAAATGAATAAATATATAAAAACAAAATATTAAACCTGTTATATGATAAAAAGATATTGACATATCAAGTTGAGACATATCAAAGAACGTTGGGTTTGAACCAACACTAATAATTTTGAAGATTATTTGATCTACTTAATCAAGTTCTTTTAAGAGGTAAACTCTATTATTATATATTTTCTTTTTGATTTATAATTCAATTAACAAATTTTTCTTGGGATACTGCTTCAACAACTATAGGCATAAAAGAATGATCAGACCCACAAATTTCAGAACATTGTCCATAATAAATTCCAGGTCTTTTTATCAAAAAACTAACTTGATTTAATCTACCAGGTATAGCATCAGCCTTAACTCCTAAAGAAGGAACTGTAAAACAATGAATAACATCAGCCCCTGTTATAACGACCCTAATTTCTGTATTAAGAGGAATAATTACTCTATTATCTACTTCTAATAATCTTAAATCCCCTTTTTCTAAATCACTACTAGGAATCATATAAGAATCAAACTCTATAGACTCCTCTTCAATATCAGAATATTCATAAGATCAGTATCATTGATGTCCTATAGCTTTTATAGTTAAGGAAGGGTCAGTTATTTCATCTAAAGAATATAATAATTGTAATGAAGGAAATGCTATAAATAATAAAATTACAGCAGGAATTATTGTTCAAATAACCTCTATAATAGTACCATGAATTAAATATTTATAATAATGCTTATTTATAAATGATGAGACCATCATTCACCCTACCAAAATAGTTATTACAACAATAATAAACATAACATTATCATGAAAAAAAACAAGTTGCTCACCTAAAGGACTGGCAACATCTTGAAAACTTAATTGATTAAATTCTGCTCCATCTTTATATAATAAAAAATAATTTAATAAAATCATTTATATTTAAATATATTCTGTTATAATAGTAAGGTTAAACTTTTAGTTTTATTAAAAGTTTAACCTTACTATTATAACAGAATATATTTAAATTTTTAATTTTTATATAATAGAAATATTAAAGTAATATAAAAAATAAAATAAAATAAAAAATAAAATAAATTTATCAAAAATGAAAGTAAAAAACGAACTGAAACATCTTAGTAATTTCCAAAGATTTTTTTAAAAGTAATGGAGAATGAAATTAAAAATGGTAAATATAAAAAACCCTTTTAATATTATCTATAAATATAGTACTGTGAAGGAAATTAAATAAATAATAAAAATAAACATTGATAATCAACTACCTTTTGTATAATGGACTTATAAGAAAATATAAAAACAAGTTATTATTAATTAATATTTTATAGTTTTTATTACCCGAAACCATATGATCTAATTGTGAACAATTTAATGAGAAAATTATTAAATGTAGAAAAATTTTTAAATGATTTACAATTAGCAGCGAAAAACTAAACGAATATGGATATAGCTGGTTCCTTGTGAAATTTATATAAGTAATTTACTAAGTATTAGTATTAAGACCTTAAATGATAAAATTTATTGTCAAAAAAGAAAAAACTTTAATCGAAATCAAATAAACTCTATTTTTAATATTTAAATAAGTTTATTATCTTAATAAAAAGTATATAAGCTTAGAAACAGCTAAAATTTAAAAATAACGTAAAAGTTTACTTTAATAAAAATTTACTCTTATAATATAGTTTTATTAATTTAAAAGTTTCGAATTAAAATAGTAATAAGGTTTTCTATTTTATATAAAAAAAAATATTATAGAAAAAATAATATAAGTATTAATAAAAATAATTTATTTCTGAGGTATTCTTATTTTTATAATTGAATAAGATTATACAAACTCTCATAAAAAAAGGAGGACTTATAAAATTAACTAGAAAATTTATAAGAAATAATTGTACTTAACTAAATCAAGTAGAAATTAAAAACATATTTAATTTTTTTTAAGAAACTCGGCAAAATAAATATCGACTGTTTACCAAAAACATAGCTAAGAACAAAATTCAAAGTGAAACCTGCCCAGTGATTTTTAAATAAATAAATTAAATTTTACAAAAAAAAATTAAACGGACGCAGTATCTTGACTGTGGTAATGTAGCATAATCATTTGCCATTTAATTAATGGATAGTATGAATGGTTAAACGAATATTTCACTGTCTTAAAAAAAAAACTTATGAAATTGAAATAATAGTTAAGATGCTATTTAAAATTGTAAGACGAAAAGACCCTATAGAGCTTAACTAAAATCTTTTTAATAAAAATTATAATTATAAAATTATAAAAATAAAAAGATAGTTAGTTTAGTTGGGGCGACTACCTTTTATTTAAAACAAAGGTAAACAAAATTAATAAAATAATTTATTGTATAATATATAAATTTAACAATTATAAAAATAGGTTATATTGACCCGTTATTAATAAATAATAATAATAACGATTAATAAATAAAAGCTACCTTAGGGATAACAGAATAATTTTAATTTAGAGATCACATCGAAATTAAAGTTTATTACCTCTATGTTGAATTAAGATATCCAAATAATGCAGAAGTTATAAAGGGTAGGTCTGTTCGACCTTTAAAATCTTACATGATTTGAGTTCATTCCGTCGCAAGACAGGAAGGTTTCTATCTACAATTAAAAATAAAAACCTTTTAGTACGAAAGGAAAAAAGTTATTTTAAAAAAATTATATACATATTTTAAAATTTATATTGAAAACATATAAATACTTTAGAATGAGTATTTAATTCTCCTCCTGCTCTACATACTTATAACGAACTACCTTTTATATTTTATAAAAATAAATAACGCTTGCGAAAAAAAAAAGTCACTGACACACCATACTATAATAAATCCTTACTAGTGTAATACAGCAACGTTGGCCGGCCCAGAGCCAAGCCCCAACTCTGTTATAGGTTCACGTACCTATAACAGCACTGTATTACACTGATGGCATCATACATCTCAACCAATATTCCAATCCCAGTTCGTCTCGTTGGCCGGTGTCTGGCCATCCCTACCGCCACCCCCGCCACCTATTCGTATGGTAAAATACCATACTCAACCAACTCACTTCACTTAACCCCCCTCTGTCCCAAACCAAATTATATAATCAATTGGTTGTAAACTGGCGACAATGTCGAGTCTCTCTCGCCCAGGCCTCGACATCAGCCCCCCCC